TGAGGAACAGAATCAAGAATAATTATTATTTCGACACAAGAAAGGGACGTATAAAATTCTTTTCTTGTGTCGAAGACTAGGAAAACGACTAATCCGTCCTAACAAAATGTGTTCCCCTCATTTATTCTTTCTTTTCTATTTTCCGCTTATTTTTATGTTTAATATCTAGTCAATTTTTTCTATTTGAATAGAAAATCGTTGATGCATTATATTACATTTTAATATGACTGATCATACCACTACAATTTGAAAACAAAGTCAAGGATAAATTGCAAAACTTTTATTTACAATATACATACTATCACCAGTGCTGTGTACAAGTAATTACTGAAAGCTAGTATAAAACAGAATAGAAACAAGTAAACAAAAGACTTTGCAGTCTTTTTTCTTTTATATATATGTATATATGACCTAATTTTCAAAAAGAAATTTGTCCTTTTTCAACGAGCTTGATGTTGATAAATTCACAGACCTAGAAATTCATTTCGGACAATTGAACTTTCTCAAACTGTTTCTTTTTAAGAACCAAAAAGATTTGTGCCAAAATCACAGATGCCAAGAAGAACAAAAGACCTTGAACACGTAATGGATCTTGAAGTACTATTTCTGCATCTCCCTGACCAAATCCACCCACATTCGGATTACTTGTTAATGGTTGATCAAGTTTGATAGATTCACCTTCTGAAACAAGAAGCTCTGGTCCTGGAGGAATAATATCAACCACTTGACGCCCGTCTGATGGATCCCCGATAGTTATTTCATATCCCCCCTTTTCCTTTCGTATAATTTTAGTTACTATACCTGCTGCTGTAGCATTATAAACCGTATTATTACTCTTGCTCCCGTCTGGATAAATCTGCCCCCGTCCTCTGTTTCCACCTACATATATGGGATATTTTAAGAAGTGGGCATCTTTTTTAGTTGTAGGGTCGGGAGAAAGAATAGGAAAGGTAATTTCACTATATTTCTGACCCGGAACAGGACCTATCACAAGAATATTTTTTTTAGTAGGGCGATAACTCTGAAAAGAAAGATTTCCTATCTTTTCTTTCAGCTCCGGCGAAATACGATCGGGGGGGGCTAATTCAAACCCTTCAGGTAAAATCAGAACAGCCCCTACATTCAAACCACCCTTTTTCCCATTAGCAAGAACTTGTTTCACTTGGATATCATAAGGAATTCGAACAACTGCCTCAAATACAGTATCAGGAAGTACCGCTTGTGGAACCTCAATATCCACGGGCTTATTAGCTAAATGGCAATTGGCACATACAATCCGCCCAGTTGCTTCTCGTGGATTTTCATAACCCTGTTGTGCAAAAATGGGATATGCATTTGAAATGTATGTCCGAGTTATTATGTATATCACGAGGGATAAGGAAATAGATCCAGTAATCCGTTCCTTTATCCAAGAAAGGGTAGTTCTAGTTTGCATGGTCCAATCATTGATCCCGAAAATTTCTACAATAAATTTGGTAGGTCGCTAGTATAGTTCCCTATCCATGATTCTGCTCTTTACTAAACTCATTTAACTGCAATATTAGGAAAATCCCCCCAGATTGATAGAACTAGTAAGTATTATTTTGAATGCGCTTTTCCGATGTTAGACAGTAACAAATAGTAGAATTGGATTAAGATTACAGTGGACCGTTTTTCAATCATTCATCGAATGATAAATCACTACAAGTGACGGAGATATACGATTTAAATACCGGAAAATCCAATATTTGAAAATTGTATCTATAATGACTGGAAAAGTGGAAACAAGACCCGATATAATTTTATCATTATAAGCAAACCCAAAATCTTTGTACACAAAGCTAAGCAGAAGTTCCCAACCGTGGGGTGAATGGAATCCGATACATAAATCGGTTAATAAAAGAATAGAAAAAGCTTTGATTGTGTCACTTAAGTTATATAAGAATTCTTGAACCCAAGAGTTAAAAAGAATAAGTTCTTTATTACCCAGAAGAGAATAACCACTTAGAATAACAAAATAGGTTAGATTTGTCGAGAAGTGTAAAATCGTATTCATACGATTCTCATTATGCATCTTGATCAATTGGATTGTTTCTTTTTGTATCCCTATATTCCATTTTTGAGGATGTGTCTCCGAAAATTCCTTTATCATTTCTTCCAACAAGAAAAGTTCCTTTAATTCTATGAATTTTTCTAGAAGACTCTTTTCTTGAATATGATTCAAAAAAATTTCATATTTCCTAGTATTCCACCAATTTGTAATCCAAGATTCCATACTTTTTTGAAATAAAAGAGAGATCAACCAGGGTAAAAATACTATAGATGCAAGATATATAAGGGGAGTCAATTCTTTTTTTTTTGACATTTTTTTTCATCTTTGAATTATTAATGAACCCACCCTATTCATCGATTCTATGTGATCTACTCTTTCGATCAAGCGTGAGTTCTATAGACAAGATATGAACCCCCCCTTTTTTTGTGATTCAGTGTTTAGCCCCTGATCCTACAAAGAATACATAAATAGAATAAGACCATTTCGAAAAAGGAATACTCCTTTTTTTTTTTTTTTTCAGATACCTAAAATTAGTTAACTTTGAAATTGTTTTTCCCCGACGATGGATACCCGAACGAACGAATTAAAATGAGCCAATCCCGTTTCAAGACGAAATAAACCCCCTGAGCCCACAACTCGTTGAAAAAATTATAAAAAAGGTGTGATGATCAAAAAAGAGTGCCAAAACAAGACAGAATTCCAGTCATTTTTGACTTTTTTTGGTACTGAATTAAGTTGCGCGGATTTCCATATTATATTACGCATCAAACTTTTTTGCGGACAAAGCCGTTTTGGTTTAGAGCTGTTCTATATAATATATGTCTGATCCGGTTTGGCTACAATGAGTCCTCTTATATTATAAAAAAAGAGGATTCCCAAGCTTTTTCCTTTTGATGAGAAAACATTTAGTTAGTTTCTTTTTCAAAAGATTTCAATCGGTACGCGCAAGAAATAGGCTAATTCCGCAGCTTTTTGTTCAATTTCGCGTGGAGTCAAATTCTCATCAGTACGAGTCAAGGGAATGTCCCCCTGGCCGCGGATTTCCATATAAAGAACACGGCGGGCATAAATACCCTCTTTAACTTCTATTCTTATGGACTGAATATCTTTCATAAGGAATCGGAGGAAAATGCGACGATTCTTTCCAGGAAATCCCCAACGAAAAATACACACTATTCCCCCCTTTCTATCGAATCGATCATAACCACTACCCACATTCCACGCAATTGTGCACCACAAATAGGAACTAATAAAGAGACCCGCGATACCATAGAAAGACATCACGATCCCTTGGGGAAAAAAAGAGATTTGATGATATGGAAATAAAGATATCAAATTCCTACCAAGATAACTGGAAGTTCCAACCAATAAAAATCCTACTGAACCTAAAAAAAGGATACAGGCCCAACCGAAATTACTTATTTTTCGAGACCCTGTTATAAGTTCTATCCATAGCTGTTCTGATCGCCAACTCATACTAGATCCAGTTGTATTTTATTGGAAGTGAAAGAATAAACAAAATAAATTTGACTTTACTCTTTTTTTTGTTTCCGAAGGAACTCTCATCAACTAGGCTTATTCTAATGTGAATCTTTAGGAGTCTTCGGAGGAAGCCACACCTTAGATCATATTTTAGATCATATTATACTAAATAGATATCTGTGATATGATCTAAATCTAAGTCTTGAAAAAAAAAATCAATGAGATTTCATCCCATCGGATCTAAAAAATCTTGTTTTTTTGAATATGAAGAAATAAAGAAGCCATTGCCATTGCCGGAAAAACTAGGCCCACTAAGGGCACAAAAATAGAGGGTAAGTTGAGAGTTGTCATAGACTGGATACCTCGATTTAAGATTTGTACTTGTTATAATTGTTATATAAGGTATTTTAGAATAAAATAATTCTATTTGGAATAAATTAGACTCTAATATAAGTGAATATATATATATAATAATTAAGTATAGAATAAGTGCAAAGAGGATAGAACTAACTAAATGGGCTTCGTTTTTTTTAGCTTTCTACATAAACTATATGAATGATCCAACAGGTTTTCTTAGTAATAATGACGATTCTCGGTAAATTATATTATAGAAGGATGCAAGACTCTATATAGAGACAATTTTTTCTATATACATAAGTATAAGGAGAGGGTGCAAATTTTTGCCTTCCCCGAAATCCGCGAAAGGCAAAAGTAGCACTCTTGTCTTGTTTGTTGATAAAGACTGGCTTTCTGATTACTAATCATTAATATGACTAAAAAGGGATATCGCAAAAAAATTACGAAACTTTTGATTCTCTCTTGATTCGCTCTACAATTGGGTCTTATGTCACCAAAGAAAATTTAACTTTTCGTATTTTGATTTTAATTCTATAATTCCAATAAACTAACTACTTGTTCGTTACCAATAAACTAATTGAACCTAACATTCCACTTGTTGATTTTTTTCAAGGGAAAGAAAGCATGGAGTTGAAATAACTCACTCAGAACACCTTTTAAAGGATTACGTGGTACGATTTGGTCGAATAAACCCTTTTGAAATAAATACTCAGCCGCTTGTGAACCTTCCGGTACTGTCTTATTCAATGTTTGTTCAATTACTCGTTTCCCCGCAAATGCAATGTAGGCATTGGGTTCAGCAATAATGATATCCCCCAACATACCAAAACTCGCTGTCACCCCACCAGTAGTGGGAGATGTAAGGATTGATACATAGAATAACTTTTTATTTAATTGATAATCATATAAAGCAGAAGATATTTTAGCCATTTGCATTAAGCTCAAACTTCCTTCTTGCATCCGTGCTCCTCCGGAAGCACACACTAGAATAAGAGGGAGAAAGCTCTTGGTAGCATACTCGATCAAACGAGTGATTTTCTCGCCGACTGCAGATCCCATACTACCCCCCATAAACTGAAAATCCATAACCCCGATTGCTATCGGAATACCATTTAGTTGACCTGTGCCT